TCGTACATGGACGGTTGTTGGGCTCTCCGAAGCGGTAAGAGAATCAATCTTTGCTGCTGTACATGTAGTAGCTGCATCCTGTCTAGCATTGGTCTAATTCCTACTTAAAGTTAAAGGAGGGGGTCTTATTCACAGTATGCGCATTCCCTGTATTCTATGTCCGACTATTCCACCTGAACCATATTAGTCAAGGGAGTAGGGGAGTCTTAGTTCAATTACCCTGGAGAAGATCTTATTAGCTCCTATTGATTAGAGGTTCTATTGACAGCCTAGGATTTGACGATCGTAGTATGCCTCTCAGTTACACGGGGAGAAGGAAAGGCTACGGAAGCTGTCAGCCTAGAGGCATAAGTCAACTATCTACTCTATCTGATAAAGAACTAGATGCCGCAACCCCAGCTCTCTCTCTCTTGTTTTGGTTTCGTGCACTTTAGGCATCTCTTAATGGATGACCAGTATCTTTCTCTTTCTGGTTTTTACATCTTGTCCTATTAGGTTTATGCTCTCTCATCAGTCTTAGTAGAGACCCTATCTTTACCGCCACTCCTCCCCTAACTAAACCAAGACTTTCTTTTTATTTACTAACTTGACTTAGCAACTCGATGCAGCAACTTCACCCCTGGAACAAAGCAGTGGTTCTTCTTCGACCTTCCGTAAGACCACCCCTTCTCTGCACTCAAGAAAGTTGGGTCCTATTTCACATTCTTTCTCCCGTATACTGTAACTACGAGCAACTAACATGGCCAACCAACTACAATGCGGGATCCATACAGTATAAAGAACCCGTTGACTGTTCTTTCTCAAGTTCATGGCATACGATGATCCCGTACGTATACAGTACCAAAACTACTACTTTTTCGTGATACCGTAAACATCAACTCGTTTATGGCAGACTATGCGTATACAGCAACCCAAACAACCATTCTTTAGCAAGTTGGGTACGACTTCATGAGACCGTATATCTGTTCTTACCGTTCAGCCTACGATCAACCCCTATATCAGTTCACGTATACATCCAAGTTGTTCCACGGCTAATTAGGAAACCGTAAACATAAAGTAGTTCCATTGCCTACCGTACACATCCTCCGACAGCAAAGGAATTTTTAGCACTGGAAATTGAAATGGGCTAGAGCACACTGTCCTTTCTAAGGATCGAACTACGAATCATACATTTGCAGAAAGACTCGACAACTAGGTATTTCACTTACCAGCACATAAGCTTCCTATATTCTCAAGAACATCCCATCTCGTTTCATAGCGCATGCTTCCTACAGGATGTCATACTAACTAGCAAGCTGTCATCCTAGAGGCATAAGTCAACATGCAGAGGGTGAAAGGTGTACACAGCAGGTTAACCCTCTTCCTTGACCCTTTTCTTTGAACACTGTTGAATGAGACTCCTACTTCTTTCAGGCTGATCTGCACTACAATCCTCTGATTCAGAAAGGCTGTTTCTTGTGGATATAGTCAACCTACTTACCATATTCCATGGGATTGCACACGACAACCTTACTCTCATTGTCCAAATAAACTATCTTTTTATAACAATCAAGAGGCTCATCACCGGGTCCAATAGACTGGATATTTCCAGCCAGACCGAGTTCTTCCATTAGTGCATATCCAGCTTTCTCGTCGAAGAGAACTGAATTTCCTCTATTTGAAAGAAAAACTAGACTGATGAATCTTTCAAATGCTATACCAGGATACTTTCCGCGAGAAAAGAGAGGCTGACATCTTTTCTTATCTATCTATTTTCGTAAATGAAGAAGATAAGTGAGAGCTTACTGACTGCATCTTCTAAGAAGGGCTTGGAAGAAGAAATAGAATCTCCTTTCTTTTTCGAGAAAAGGTCCCATCCTTCAATATCATGATTGGGTCGACCAGGCCAGATCATGAGTGAAATATCATGATCGGGTCGACTAGGCCAGATCATGAGTGAATAGAAAATAGAAAATGTACATAGCAGTTCCAGCTGAAATACTTGGAATAATTCTACCACTTCTACTAGGAGTAGCCTTTTTAGTGCTAGCTGAACGTAAAGTAATGGCTTTTGTGCAACGTCGAAAGGGTCCTGATGTAGTGGGATCATTTGGATTGTTACAACCTCTAGCAGATGGTTTTAAATTGATTATAAAAGAACCTATTTCACCAAGTAGTGCAAATTTCTCCCTTTTTAGAATGGCTCCAGTGGCTACATTTATGTTAAGTCTGGTCGCTCGGGCCGTTGTACCTTTTGATTATGGTATGGTATTGTCAGATCCGAACATAGGGCTACTTTATTTGTTTGCCATATCTTCGCTAGGTGTTTATGGAATTATTATAGCAGGTCGGTCTAGTAATTAGGGGGCGGCCGTTCGGTCGCCTATGATACTAGGACCAATAGGTCAAAAATGGGTTTGTGCCGCAGGTGTTGAACGATCCACTCTACACAGGTGTGGGCTTACAGGGCTCATAAAGCCTTTCTTTCATTCATCAATAGGGCCCTGGTCGGTCACTTTTATGGGCCGGGATCGATAAGTGGAATGGAAGTCATAAAAAAGATATCTTGATCTTCGCACCTCAGATCAAGAGGAAGGGTAGCTTGTCAAGCTGGCCTAAAATTTTATTTATATCTTAATTATTATATATATAAATATATATAATTAAGATATAAATAAAAAGATTCGTTGTCTTTTAACCGGCTGTTCTTCTTTGTCAACGCTACTAAGGACCTATAGGTTCGCAATAATTAAAATTGGTTATTTTTAAAAGAAAAGGCGCTATTTAGCCCTACATTAGTAGAAGTAAGCGGCTGAGTTAGCCTAGCCTACCCTAAAAGTGGTATAGTAGGGTATAGTAGGCGAGCGAGTTAGCGAAGACGCTTAGGCTAATAGAAAAGAGAGCGTCGGTGCGTAGCCTTCATTCTACTACGCTACGAAAAGGTTACGAAATCACTTAGCTCGACGTTAGGAGAGTCAAGGGGGAACGCCATACCTACATAGAAGAACCGCTGTTCGCTGACTTTCTAAGGTCTAACCTTTCGCCCCCTACTGAAAAGGGGCAATTAGCTTTGCACCACTGATAGACTACTTAAGATTCAATTCAAAAGGCCCTACTTAGTTTCGCAAGCCTTTGTCATTGTCAGTCAACTAAGTAGGGCCTGAGGCCCCCTGTGAATCCGTAAATCTGAGGAGCATGCCGCAACAAAAGGATGGTCCCCTATGCATTTCATTCTTTCCGGAAGGGAAAAAAAGAAGTACCCCCCATCATAGTGAACCTCTCCTTGTGATCGGGATGAGGTAGATGCCTCCCAGCCGGGGGGCGGATCGAATCGGAGTTTCCTTAGGTAGCCACCGACCTACAGTTATCCTTAAACTTCCGTGCTTGGTGGAGAAGAAGCGAACAAAGGTACGCTCGCTTGCTGTCTTGTTCTCTGTCGCGAACTGGGATCGCTCGCCAGCTAGGTCAGATTGGAGCAACATTGTATGAGAACATATTACCCATATTCGGGGACAAGGGGCGAAACGACCTCTCGATCTACTTACTGCAGCCCAGGAAGAAAAACGTCGTCTAGGCGTTACCTGTTGCTCCGATCTCCCCTACGCCTAGGACGTTGTCTGGGCCCACCAAGAGCCATAGTTAGTTGCTGTTTCCATTTGGTAGTTTTTTTATCGTTGTTGATACCGGCAAGACCCAGCCAGATGATGTCTGCTGGTTGGTAGTGAGAGGACTCTTAGTACCTGCATACCCAAAAGGGGGCGCTGGTTAAAAAACAAGAATTTTTATCTTTCTTGCTCTCCCTTAGCAGCGGGAAAGGAGTCTATCTATCTGCCTAGCTTTGGTAGATTTCCCCCAACGCAATCCACAGAAATTCCACGAATCCCTTGGTGGATAAGTCCGACGACTCAGCAGCAGTGCGGAATTTTCTTTCTCGTCTGCTGGATCTGATCTATAGTTAGGGGGCAATACATACCAAAAGGTTCGAAGAAGGATAATGAGTGAAGATCTGCCCCAGCCAAGTCGTCGACCGCTGCGGTACCTGAACTGAATGCTCTGAGGTTGAAAGGCAAGTAGATAAGCAGATTCCTACCTGTATTTTTATTGTCTCGATTCGTCCACTGCTGCTACTGATAATGGAAAAGGTTATGAAGTTTACTTCTTTGCCTTCTTGAAGGTGGTTGGGCATTAACCAACACAACAGTGAAACCCGATCCAGCTTTCGCTCCCTCCGCTTCCTCAGGGCCTCACTTCCTCACTCAACTCACTCAGACGCTCGCCTCACGTCACTTCGCTCGCCTTGGGAGGAAGGCTACTGACGGTAGCGAATCTCAGAATACGAAGAAGATCAGAAAGGCCATCATAAGAGCAAACAAGGCAATGGCTTCCGTGAGAGCAAAGCCTAAAATGGCATAACCAAACAATTTAGTATCCAATTCCGGACTCCGTGCTACTGAATGGATCAACGAACTGAATATCTTTCCAATTCCGACTGCTGCTCCAGCTAAAGCAATTGTAGCAGTTCCAGCACCGATTTGAAACCCTCCATAACATCTTTCAAAGTTTTCATTTCAGTCTATTAATTGGAAGCAGTATTTTGATTCTTGAAAGCGAGTTAAGTGGCTCTGAGGGGCACGAACGGTATAACAATAAGTACTGATTCGACTAGCTCGAACGTGGGGAACGAATGCTTGAATGTGAACAAATAGCTGACTCTTGCAAGTTTGTGGCCAGCGATCACCCTCTAAGCTGCTTGATAACGAACTAAAGGGCTCGAAGCTATAGAAGCTCTACAAATAGCAGTTCTTATGAATTTATGGCACAGTTCTTTAAGCTGGGTAAAGGTAAAGTAAACAGTAAACAGCAAAGACTCCCTATATCGAACCCCATTTTTTGATATGCCTTAGTCTAAAGAGCTGGCTTAGTACATATCCATAAATATGTCTTTTTGACTGCGGCATAGCTATCCCGTAGTTTTCCTTTTCATAAGAGAAAGGATAGCCGTATAGGTATAGTATACGTAAGTTTACCTATATCTATGTATTTACCTTATATGCCTAAAATTTACAGATGAGTCGGGATCCTAATCTTACTATTACAATTAGAGGATCAGCTCTTATTTGCAATCTTCCTTAAAGAAAGTCTAAGGTAGTTGCAGGTCCATTTTCCTTTTTTTATAATGTGCGGGATTCCTACTCTGAGTAGGCTTCTTCGTGCGTGCCATTCTAGGAGTCTTCATTTACTCCGGTATAAAAAGGGTTATATCAAGGGCAATAATTTATTTCTGGTCCACCAATAATTTGTTTTTTCAACTAAGGTTTATTTAAGTCCGCCACAGCATGCCTTTTCCGTCTATAGCGGATAGGTAATTTAGCTACCTCCGCAGCAACAATTGCTTCAGCGGGAGCTGTCGTCGTGGGATCCGTAATAGTGAGCATTGTAACTGATACCGGGAGTTTCATATCTAGTTTTTTCTGCTTACGAAATGCTTACGCTTACCAAAAGGACTAGGGCATCTTGTCAAAAGCAAAAGCGAGCGGTGACTCTATCGGAATCTATAAAACTCGACTGGAAGCGGGTGGAACCCACAATTTAATCTGTCCTGTCTAGAGGTCTATGCCCTTAACCACTGCGTGTTTACTGACACACTATCCCACCTTAGGGCAGCCCCCTTATTTCAAATAGAATACCTATCCTATTAGCTCTGAATAGCTCTGAAGCAGGAAAGATTCTTTGCTTTTCTACACTACATTCTGGACGGAAAGGAGATGGTTGTTGAACATCTTCCTAGGCCCCTTCCATTGTACTCTTCCCTTCTTCTTCCCCTCCGACCTGTGCTATCCATTCTGCATGCAGTATTATAATATTAGTAGGTCTTGGGTCTAGGAAATGCCAACAGAGAAGCAAGCCGAACCACCATAAGCGGATCCTGAGCATGAGTCAGTACGTCAACAATCATAAAAAAAAACCTCCATATAGCACATTTCCCGATATAAGGATTCTTTGTCAGGTCTTTCCAATGCCGGGGACAGCAGCAAACCACCTTTTTTATTCACAAATGATTGTGATTGTGGAGTTGAGGCAGGGAACGGTGCTAGACGACTCGGCGATTCTACCCTACCTTTTTCCCAGGATTTGATTGCTGCTTGACGAGAAAAAACCGCATGTTTGGCTCTATATTCAGCTTTTTGGCTTAGTAAGCTCTTCTTTCTCTTTCAGGCACTCTACCTCAGCAAAGGATGCGATGAAGGAGTCACCATCTGTCACATGGGTGATCAGGGCGGACATTGTTCTTTCGTCAGTGCAGTCAGATTGGATCTGAGGCAGAATGGATAGATAGAGTCTGGTTTCGCCAGGCGCTCCTGTCCCTTTCCCGAGAGGATGGCTCCCCCCTTGGGCTAACTCAATGACCCCACCCACTTATCGTTCCTACCCGACCTTACTTCTGAAGGCGAATAACTCATTATCGATAAGATAAATTCGTGATCCGAGCATTAAGATAGAGTAAAGCACACAAGCAACTAAGACAGAAGGAACTGGAACAAGGTTTACTCAACTCATCTCGACACGCATCTTGACTCAACTAGACTCGTGACAACCTATATAAAAAATTTTTAGGTTATTTAATGAAAAGAAATTATCTGATTCATTGAACGCTATCTCTTCGCCTGCGGTGCCACTTGTCGTTCAGGAAGTAAATTTACTTTTCGGGGGAAGATAGTTTTAGCTTCCTTTCCCTTTTGCCTCGAATGACTGCTTTAAAGTCAATTGTGATAGAGCTCTTTGAAAGGAGGTTAAGGCATCTGGATTAGGTGTAGGACTAAGGGACTGAATTGGCACCATCTTTTCAGCTATGTCAAAGAGTCATTTCCACGCCACGGATGCTGGAGTTGTCTAAGCCTGGGCTGTCTACTATGGAATGAAGCTAGCATTGGAAGCTTTCTTTTACCGAATAGATGTGGAGACAGGCAGTGCAATGTGGGAGCCGTGCTCCAACAAGACCCGAGCCTAGCATTGGACACATTGTGGATGATATTAAAGCTATAATTTATTCTTTTTAAGAGTAAAGGGGCACACCCTTATAGGTGTACTTTTCTAAAACTCCCTTGGTCGATTGACTTCGTTCGTCTACCCACGGACTCTCGGTTGAGCTAGTACATCGCTACGTACCCTCTCGCTACCTACCTTGGAAGGTCAGCGGAAAGAGCTAGAACAACGGGAAAAGAGCTGGGAGTTCGGCTAAGGGAAGTGGGGAAGGGAATGAGGAAGGATAAGACGGAAGACGAGAAGCCGGCCAAGCAGTTGCTTTAAAAAGGCAAGCTGTAGGAGTAGGCAGTTCATAGAGGTAGTTAAAGACTCCATCTTCTGGTGGTTACTATTCGGTGAAGTAAGAGGATGCAGGAAAGGAAGAGATACAGGAAGCGGTTAGGCGGCTAAGAAAGTCATCAGGTAGGTAAGCAAGCCGCCCTGGTGCCAAGCTAAGTCCCAAGCTAAAGACAAGGATCACATCGATAAGAGAAAAAGCAAAGACGGCTTATGCCGAATATCTTGAACTCAAAGAAAACCAAGCCTAACGACTTTACTTTCATACCAGGAAATCGAAGATGTGCCAAATCATTCTCTATCGAATCGTAGTCTAGAGCCAAATGAAACTGATTCCATACGAGTCAGTCTGTCAGTTGCAGCTAACAGATCTTGGTCACTGCATCAGCTCGATGTCAAAAAGGCCTTTCTTCATGGAGACCTCCACGAAGAGGTTTATATGAGTCCTCCACCAGGTTTTCGAGCTCAGGGGTAGAAATAAATACGGACTTAAAATAGTGGAGACTGAACCCTCTACGGAGATGATAGAAGATATGAACCGCTCAATCGATACGATAGAAGAGGAGCTCCGAAGGTTCCTCTCTTCACTCTTCTCGGATGATAAGTCGAGCTAACCTATTCATAAGGTGAGCTAACCTATCCCATAAGCCCCTAGAGTTAACTTGTCTTTGACTTTTAGTTCATTACTTTATTCAGGTCGAAAAGAATGACGCGGATCATGGAGCAGGTTCTCAAGCAATCCCAGAAGTGGTATGCAAGAAAGGTATCAGTATAGAAGGTTGGAAGTTTCCCAGCCCGGGGGGAGTGTCCGTGAGTGTTGGTGAACGGTATACGTAGAACAGGTGAGTAAAGAGTTGTCCTTTGAGCTCTTAGCTCTTTTGGTACCGTCGGTATTGCTTCTTTCTTTCAAGTTTTCCTAGGCCTTGGTCCACGGATTAGCAAAGCGGGCCGATGAGATGAATTGGTTCCGGGGTATGCCTGCCGAGGTAGGCAGGGCAATAAGGGCAAGGCTGCGGGAAGAGTTTCAGAACTAGGCGAGAGTCCTTCACTGCACTCACTGGAGAGAAGGGATCATCTCCAATCTAGTTGTAAGGTCTTATCCCCTTATTAGTAGCCGCAGTGTAGGCCGGCTAATTAAGGAAAAAACTTTCACATATGCATCGGAAGACTAGAACATGTTTAATAAGCGTTAGTCGACCTCCGGAGGACAACAATTTTATTTTCCAACCTGAGATTATCTTTTTCATTTTCTCCACTAGAGGAAGACAATGTTCTCTCTTTATTCTCTTGAGGGACAAGGGAACATCTTCAATGATCTGGAATTTATGCGAGGAGCTCTGTTCGAGAGGAAGCACTGGCTCTTATCGAAATTGACCTTTTGGCCATTACAATAAGCTTCTTACTTGTTTCCAGAAAGATTTTAAGCTTCTTAAGATTCCGTTTATGGCCATTATATTCTAACATCGTTTGCAAAGATAAATTGGGAGAGTGCTGCCTCTGAGTTTTGCTTCACTTTACTTTATTTCATTTCGGAATTTGCGAACAAAGGAACAGGCGGCATGTTTAGCCGCCACAAAGCATGGGTAAAAAAGCCGACTAGGGAATAAGGGGCCGTCCTATATCCCGCGCGAGAGGAAATACCATTCTTTTTTCATATTTTTCTATCAGGTGCTTAAGATTTCAGCACTTTACTGCCAAACGTCCTTTCTTCATTCTATCTAGGCCGATGAGAAGCAGTCACACACAATAGCCCCAATTCATATTTCAGCTTGGCTGCCGGGGCGCCGAACCCGAGAACGTCAAAGATAGGTTCTTTCTGTTGGATAGTCGAGCTAAACCGCGCGGAAGCAGTCTCGAACACTATCTAATATGATAGTGGTTGCGACCAGATCAATGCAAAAGAAAGCATCTAAAGAGGAAGGCTCCTTGTAGAGCTGCTACTTTCTAAAAGAATCTCTTGAATGTAGTACGGTACTAGCAAGTCTCGAAGTCGCATGTTCAAAATTGAGGTTGTGCTCTCCCAGAGGGGGATTCAATCCAGCCCCTGCGACTACCAACCCGACCACTGTTGCTTTCTTTCAAGCTTTCCTGTTGAACATGATCTCCCATGTGCTCTCTTCTTGACTCTGAGCTAAGTCTCTGCCTAAAGAAAGAAAGGAAAGAAGAAAAGCATCCCGAATTAGATGGAAAGAAGCCATGCTTCATAGCACTCTACGGAAAGCTGCTTAGTCTATCGATTTGGCCTCATCTGCCTCTTTCTACGCGGATCGGGATCGGAATTGGATATTGTACGACAGGATCCCCATCCGTGTTTTCGTTTCGCTAACGATAAAGGCCGGAAAGCGTGGGACCTATTTAAGTGACCTGGCCGATGGACTCAAACTTGAAGTCGGCCTTACTCTTTATGTCAATACGAAAGGAGTGTCTGGCTTTTTCTTTTGAGTAGCAGGCAAAGGAGAAAGTCAGTCTTCTGTCATTGCTCCAGTTGGCCCTTTTCTTCCTTAAATCAGTGATGGCCAAGAAAGCGGGCATTTTTGAACGTTATCACTTCCTTCGATCTGTAACTGCTATTCAAAAATCGTAGTTCTCGGCTTTCTGCTTTGATGAAAGAAGGTTTCTAGTCTAATCTGAAATAAACCTATAGACAAAGGCCTTCAGAAGAGACATGATGGAGTAAGACAGGAGGTTGGACTTGGATAGCTAGAGCTAGGAGGAAGGGGCGTGAGATAGGCTTCTAGTCAACCGATTAAGACTACTACTTCTTTCTAGTAGACACTAGAGCGATGGACTGTGAGAGGAAGCAAGTGAAAGTTACTACACGAGGAAGTCAAGTGAAGGCGCCTACCTTCCACTAACCTATCTTCTATAGGAACTGGGGGTTGAGCCCATGCATTTAGACATAACCGTATTCCCCCTTTTCCGACCATCCTATCTGCGAAGTGTAAGGTCTCGTCTCTATTCGAATAAGCCATTCCATCCTTCCATATTTAAATTGAACCTCTCCCTCTCCTTACAGTCGAGTGGCTTTGCACCTTGCGGTCGAGTGGAAAAGTACACCTATATAGGTGTACTTTTTACGGGGCATAGAGAGTCAGCTAAATGCACAGGTAGGCCCTTTTGACCCTTTAGGAGGAAAGCGAGTTAGCTGGTACGGGCGGACCCAGAAAGAAGAGAGGAGGGTTCACCACCAGTCAAGAAAGGAAAAAGTTGGTTCAGCATGGCAAGCGCAACCTCTCGCCTAGATCGAGATCCTTGGATAGAAGATCTCAATGCGACCTCTTCGTTATCATATCAAAGCTGCTTTCCACTCTTTTCCCGGGTGGAGCTTCTTTAAACGCAGCAGGCCCCGCGAGTAGTCGAACAAATGAGAGGTTGTCGACGAAGGGGTCAAAGGTTGCGCTTGCGACAATCCGAAGGTTGCGCAAGACCCCTTCAACCTCGCCCGCGTGTTAGCTTGCTTGTACTATCGCTCGCCTGCCTGACCTGCTTTCTGGCTAGCTTCTTTATGGCAAGCGCTACCGTAACCTAGCTAGCGCTACATCTTGCTAACGTCGTCTGAATTGCCTTGCAAGCGCTACATCTATATGGCAAGCCCACGTCGCCTTCGTCTCCCATTGTAGTCGCCTTCTTCATATGGCAAGCGCTACCCGTCGCTTGCACTACATTGTCTGACGAGAACCTTGCCTGACCGCTTCCGCTCTGACTGAGCTGACCGTCGCACCTGACTTCTATATCCCATTATCCATAGATCTCCTTCCTTATCGTTGCCGGTCTAAGCAGAAGGTTGCTAAGTCAGATGTCTGGTGAACACATTCGTAATGAGTATGGGTCTAGTAGGTGTACTAGGAAGGAAGCGAGGTACTGAGTTTAGCGTCGACAAGGCAAGTAGTGGATCTTTATTATCGAATGATATGGGAGACAGTCAAAGCATCAGTCTCAGCATCAACAGAAGAAAAGGACTGACCGACCGCCGTTCAAGAGAGATCCCGAAGGCTCGAACTTTTTGCTAGCTTTGAAACATGGGCCGAAGGAAAGAGGAAGACCAAACAAAGTCGCGGTCAAAGCAAAGAAAAAGATGCCAAAAAAGATTCACTTTAGCTTCTAGCTCGCTTAGTGTAGGTTGCTTGCAATCCTGACATCCCGAGTTACAGTTTGGGGGATTGATTACGTGGCTGAATCTCCCGTTAAGGAGCTTTCCTACGTTCCTGTCCTTGATGTCTCTCTCATTCCGAGGTGAGGGTGAGGTTGCTTGCAAGACTTTCGATAGCTGGCTCGGCCGAACGGAATCACCGATCTAGATACTAGAGAGAAGGGTCGTTCACTCCCTATTCTTTGAGAGGTTGCTTGCGACGGTAGCATTAGCTAGGCAATCAAGGCAGGTCGAACAGAGTCAGTCCTAGGGTGAAGATCATCGGATGGAAAAATGGATTGAGCTGGCTAATCACTTGATGACCCGGTGGAGAATGGGAACAGAGAGTCGCTCCCATAAACGAATGAATGGGACTCCTGGTCCTGATCGAACCAGAGATTCCGACAACCCGGGGAATCGGCAGAAAGAGATGGGTCGGATACTGGAATCTGCCCAAAAGTCCTTACTTTTTCGAGGCAGGGCTTCGATCCGTATCTGGCCAACTCCTCGAACTGCTGGGTGCGACATATTCATGGACTGGCAAAGCGAACTCTCAATTTGATCAGGAGAGCCTAGAGAGCTCTCTATCTTTCCCCAAATTCCGACTAGCGCGGTTCTTTTTCTCGACCAATTTTAATTCCATTTTTTTTTTTTTTTTTAAGTTAAGTAGAGTAGTAAGTAGCTAGGCGGGTTTCAGCGCATGCTGCATTTCGAATCTCCAAATAAATTAGAAGCGCCTATGATAGCGTATGATTTTTCCCATTTATGACCGACGGTTGCTTGCAAGAGGTGGCGATCGGCAGTGTTCCAAAGCGCCATAACGACTTGCGTTAGAGCGTTATGCCAAACGATCCCCAGCACCTGTAGTTATGGGGATCGCCTTCGGCTTGCTTTAGTCGCTTGCCTGAGTTGCGTTGCTGGGATCGCCTTCGTCTTGCTATACTGTTTCCCTAACGCATGCTGGTTACCATAAAGACACCGAGGGATATCGCATGCGCTAGTTTCGGGGATGTTGTTTACACGTAACAACTAAAAGTGCCGGAACTACTCTAGTGGTGCAAGCGAAGGTTTCAGTCTTGTCGAGCGAAGCAACCACTAGTCGCCCTTAGTGCTCCAAAAACCCTTTCGCTTGCGTGAGCAACGGCCCCTAGCGCCCAGAGCAAGCGCCTTTAGTGTTCCCGACCGCCTGCCTTTCGGCCTTAGCGTTCCAAACAACCAGTAGTGTGACCGATCTGTGTTCAAAACAACCGATGACGCTAGCGACGACTCGTGGGGCCCCCTAACGCCGAACAAAAAGGACTAGTGCTATAACGACGAGTGGTGTGGTCCTAACAACCTACTATGGTAACGACAACTCGTAGTGGTCCTAACTACTAGCAACAACCACTACGGCAAGCGCCACAACGACGATAACGCTAGACCGTAATATATAGGCTTGCGAAGCAACCACTCCCTTGGTAACCTTGCTCCGCAACCATCGAGTCGGCCTTACCAAACCAAAGACAACTAGTGTTCCCAAAGACGGAAGAACGACATGCGACGGAACAAGACGGTAAAGCAACCACTCGTTGTCGTTTAGTTGTCCGTCACTCGTAGTCTCTGCGTCATAGGTGGTTGTTCGGAAGGGTTTGACAACGTAACAGACAGCTAGGCAGTTACTACGCAACACACATTGGGGTGGTGCAACAATGGAACGACTAGTAGTCTACGACTAGTGGTGTTACGGAACAACTACCCGACGAGTGGTAATAACGACAACTACAGTAGGTTTGACAGTAGCGTTAGGACGACTGGTTCTCGTAGTTGTATTGCCCTAACGCAACGACTCAAACAACTACGAGTGCTCCCAAGACGATGAGACGCATGCGCTATACCGTCGAGTATTGCTTGCGAAGCAACCGCAACTCGTTGTAGGTCCTCTCCTTACATTACAGTCGAGTAGCTTTCACTCCTTCGCTTGCAATGTGCGGTTGGTTTACCTAACGCATGGCTTCCCCAACGCCAATAGTCGCATGAGTTCTCCTAGACCATAACCCATGCCTTGAAACAAACCGCATGATGCGTTCCGGAGTTGCCGTAGTTCTGTTACCGCCTTGTCGTCTTGGGTTGGGAAGGATACGACAGGCTCAATTCAAGGACACTCAATTTCAAGCTAAATTTCAGGCTTTCGAAGCTCTGACGCTTTCTGTCGCATTTGTTCTCTCTTTTGTTTACCTATCATTTTCACTTTCTTTAACCGTACTTAGGTAGCTCTTCGTTCGTTCGGCAGAGGCGTAGAGCTATCTACTTGGTCGCGACTGGCTCTGCTACGCTAGGTTCTCCCTATGGCGCTACGCATCGTTCCCTTCGGTCGAGCGAATCCCATTGTTCCGGTCCGAGAATCCCTATGTCTGAGGTCGAGCAGCTACGCTCTCGTTGGTCGAGGTTAGATCCTCGTATGTCGCCACTCTCGTCACTGGGCGTTCTCACTTTTGCCTTGTTATCTCAGGACACTCTGCCAGGTTGTTCCTTGTTGACCGGCCTTGTGATTCTCGTTATAGAATGTAGTGCCCAACAGTTTAAAGGAACGGGTGAAGTCTCGGGATCCGCTCTAGTCGAGTAAGAGATTTCCCCTGTAGAGTAGTCTCCGTATCAGTCCATGGGCTAAGGTGCAATTGCCTTCTTAGAGCCAGTAACTTCGTACTTTAAATTGGAGAAAAAAGAGTTCCAGAGGCATCTTCCATTCATCTCTATTTTGGTTTTTCTGCACCATATTTTGATCTCCCTTTTCTTCGATCCGGAATTCCCAACAAATCCTTGACTCCTCGAATACAATGGGATTTCACACCTGGCGAATCTTTCACTCTACCTCCTCTTATTAAGACTATAGAATGTTCCTGCGAATTATGACCTTCCCCCGGAATGTGAGCAAATATATCATGTCGATTGCTCAACCGTACTTTGGCTATCTTACGTGGAGCTGAATTAGGTTTTTTCGGTGTTCTCGTTGGTACACGCGGGCGTACTCCTTGCTTCTGGGGACATTGATCCGAAGCTCGAGTACGGTCCGTGCGCCGTTTTTCTTCTCTACCATGACGAATCAATTGATTTAATGTAGGCATCGGTCGCTCTTTCTTTCTTTTGTCCTTCGCCCCGATTTTTTCCCTGTAATGTAACTAGTGTTTACTCCCGATCCGAAGCACCCCTTTTCCATTCATAGAGAGATCCAATCGTCAAAATCAATAAAAAGGCCATCATGGACCAAGATCCAAAGGGATCAATCTTGTTGGGAGGTACTGCCCAAGGAAAGGAAAAGGTGACTTCCGGATCAGGGATAATAAATAAAATAGAAACAAGATAAAATCGTATATCAAAACGACTTCTGGCATCACCGAAAGGATCGAAACCACATTCGTAGGCCGACAATTTTTCTGGATAGGTCGAACTATTGGAAGCAAATGGAAAAGGAACACCGAGTGGGATCAAAGAAACTAGCGGACTGATCACTAAATAGATAAAAATAGGTGCAAATTCTGACATCACCACAGCCCACTTTGTTTTCTCGCTCCTTGCTCGCGGAGCGGCATACCGAA